AATACTATAAGTATTCCCGTTGCCCGAGAAAACGATCTTGTCAATATCGATATAAATAATCTTTCCCTCGTGTTCGGCTATAGCGGGAACCCCTGAATCTAGAGCCGCTTGACGTTCCAACCCAGTTCCAACAATGCACTTCTCGGACCGAAAGAGCGGAACTGCTTGGCGTTGCATATTAGAACTCATTAAAGCCCGATTCGCATCATTATGCTCGATAAAAGGAATGAGGGAAGCCCCAATAGAAAAATATTGTAAGGGAAAAATACTTCGAAGATGAACCTGTTCCCACGCAACAGTCAGGAATTCTTGACGGTATCGGGTCGGAACAACCTGTTCTTCCTGACTACCCTGATTCAGTGCCAAAGAATTTCCTGCCGCTACCATATAATATTCATCTCTACTTGGTGATAAATAAAGCATCCGTACTTTTTTTGATTTTTTAAAGATTTCATAAAAAGGGCTTTCTAGAGACCCCCAATAACCAATTCTCGCATGAATTGCTAAGGATCCAATAAGTCCGACATTGATTCCTTCAGACGTATCAATTGGGCAAATCCGGCCATAGTGACTAGGATGGATATCTCGTATCCGAAAACTGGCAGTCCTTCCTGTCAATCCTCCGGGACCCAAATAACTCAATTTTCTCCCATGAACTATTTGTGTCAACGGATTAGTTCGATCCAAAACTTGAGATAATGGATGTAATCCGAAAAAAGAATCATAAGTGGTTGTTAATGGAGTTGAAGTTACCAAATTTTGAGGAGTTGGCATCAATTTATGCCTAATTGCCCTGCATATAGTTCCTCTAATCACATTTTCTAACCGAACCAGGGCCAAGCCGAATTGATCTTGTAAAAGATTGGCTACAGACCGAATACGTTTATTTTTCAAATGATTCATATCGTCAAGTGTACCCATTCCAAATTTCAGTCCAATCAAATAATCGACAACTGCCAATACATCTCGTGGTAATAAAAAGGTATTGTTCTGCGGTATATTAAGATTCAGTCTCCGGTTCATATTTCGTCTACCAATCTTTCCTAATTCACATCTTTGTTGAAAAAATTTCTTTTGTAATTCCTTACATAAGGATTCCGAAAATACCGGATCTCCGCCTACACAAGCAAATTGTTGATAAAACTCCAAAATGGCATTTTCTTTTGATCCAATTTTTTTTTTCTCCTTATTGGTCAGAAAAGACAAGAATATTTCAGGGTAGCAAATATTTTCTAGAATTTCTCGTAGATTCGAACCCATAGCTGCTGATAGAACTAGAATAGATACTTTCTGTTTCCTACTCACACGAGCCCATATCCTTGCTTTTCGATCAATCTCGAATTCTAATCTTCCTCCCCAATCAGATATTATGGTCCCTGTATAGACCGAAATTTCATTATGGCCCAATTCTGACCGATAATAGATACCGGGACTTTGCAATATTTGATTGATAACAATTCTGTATATTCCATTTACTATAAAAGTTCCCAAAGAATTCATTAGAGGAATGTTTCCAATAAAAATTGTTTGTTCTTGCATATCCCCTCGGCTTTTCCAAATTAATCCTGCGGATACATATAATTCAGAAGAATACGTGAATGATTCATATACAGCATCTCTTTCTTTTAGCAAGGGTTCTACCAATTGATATGTTTCCACAAATAATTGAAATTCAATTTCTTGATCTGTATCTGCAATTTTTGGAAACTTATAAAGTTCTTCTGTTAAGCCCTGATCAATGAATCTACAAAAGCCTTCAAATTGTATCTGATTCAACCCAGGTACTGTAGACATTCCCGCATTTCCATCTCCGAGCATTTTGAATTTCCCATTTCTAAAAAAATCCCATTCCTTTCTCATTCTGTATCGAGTCATATGCTTCTATGCAGAATGCTGGAATTTAGATTCTGTTTACTGAATCACATGAAATTTTACCCAACTCCATAAAAATGGAATGTATGAAATACGTATGAACGGGTGAAAAAGATGATTTTATACTTAATTAAATTGGCATTTATAAGAGACAGATACAAACGGAAAGGAAGCGATAAATTCGACTTAGACTTACGGAGTTTTGTATAGAAGAAAAAAATAATTCAATATAGACCATTATTATAATATTCCAATCCGCTTGGATACTCGAAAAACAAAAAGAAAGAAAAGTTGTGATTTGATCTAGTCGCTGAGATAAAGACATAAGAATCAGACGCAATATAACAACAGAAAGTTCATTTTTTTAGCACTTCATTTTTTTCTTGGATTCAAAATTGCGGAGAACCCCCTTTTTCAATTTTTAGTAGAATTTTTCGAATAGGATTGAGGTGCGTAAGAAGGCTTGTATTTAGTAAACCCGTGCCCACATAGCTATCTATATATCCATAGCCCCCCCGTTTATTGCATAGTTCGATTCGAGACAGCGCGTCTTGGGCTCTATCAAAATTTCGATTTTCTCTTCAATCGAAATTGTCGTACGACAATTTTCTGCAAATTCCCTATAGAGAGGCATCATACGCAGATAAGATAACCGATAAGCTAGAAGCTTGCCGCGAAACTATTTATGTTTGGGGTTTACATATACTCATAATTGCTGTTATAATTGAAATTAAGAAAGAATTTTTTTTTTATAGAAAAAACCAATACCGATTAGGTAGGTATCAATTTTGATTTTCTTCTATGATTTTTCATTAGGAAACACACTTTCCAATTCAAATCCAAGAATAGGTGATGAATTTATAGTCACTAGTTAATGGTTCCAATTTGGACTGAATTTTGGCTTTGGTGACTGAAAATACACATTTCGTTTTTCAATAGAAAAAAAAAAAGAAAGAGAGAGATTAAGATATTGTGTGTTTTGAGAAACTCTAAAATCAATTGCAGAAATGGAGACCCTCCAAAACGAGATTTCAGAGGGAAGTAAAAAAAAAAAGACATTGAGTACCCCCCAAAACAAGCAAAGGGAGAATTTTTTCATATATTTTGGCGACATGGCCGAGTGGTAAGGCGGGGGACTGCAAATCCTTTTTCCCCAGTTCAAATCTGGGTGTCGCCTGATCAACAAACGATAAGACTCGAAATCCCTTATTCCGCTCGGCTGATCTAACTCGCCGAATCTTTTGCAGCAAAAGCAAAGTATGCGACGGGACTCTTGACACTATTCTAAATAGCTGGGGTTTCCGCTCTTTAAAGTGCTGTCAATCTTTGGATTTTGAATTCACGGAAAGATTATAGTAGTGGAAGTGCTATCATATCAAACCAAGAGTTAACGATTTATTTCCACTGCTAGCTGGCCGTGTCTTGAATTAGATTGAATAGCCCCAGGGAGAATCCAATTAATAGTTATGGAAGGGCCGAGAGCTATTTTGCAGACAGTATACATAGTATACAGACTCATGAGAGTCTCTGAGCGTAGGGGCATTCAATCAATATTTGATTGGGCGGATAATTGGCTAATTTGGATGGATAATTGGCTAATGATGATACTTAATGATAATCAAGGGCAAAAAAAAAAATGAAAAGGTCTTATTATTACTACATTATTACTACATATTAGGTCACATTCTCTTTGATACTTCCAAAGAAAGGTGCGACTGTGTTTTTTGTTTCACCGATTTGACTAGAAATCATATACGAACTTGTTCGAAGTGGATTTATTGGGGCGTTTCATATTTATTCCTATTTATTGGAGTCTTTCATCAAGGGTGTTGGGTCAGAATCCCTTTTTGACTCTGCGCCAGTGATTCCACTATTATTAGGAAACAATAATGAAAAAATTTCTTCATATTTATAGAAATAGGGGACATAATTGACATGGATATAGTAAGTCTCGCTTGGGCTGCTTTAATGGTAGTCTTTACATTTTCCCTTTCGCTCGTAGTATGGGGAAGAAGTGGACTCTAGATATACTACTAATTAAGTTGGGAAATAAAACAGTATCATTTTTTTTCTAGATCGCTCTGCAAAGCCTTTTTAATTATTTTAATTATATTAATTTCATTATATTAATTAATAAATAATGAAATTAATATAATATTTCATATATTTAATTCGTTAATTTAATTCTATTTAAAAGTTCAAAATGAAATTAATCAAAATATCATCATTTCAGAATTCTATTGTCTTGGAGTCTAGCGAGGTAATTGTATTTGATTCTATTGTGAATCGAATACAATTCATAATCTATATGAATAATACTCTTTCAGAATCCAAATCAAAGAGATATTTCACAAATTCCCCGATTCCCGTTTTGAAAGAAAAGGGGATATGAATAATAGGAATTTTAGTCCAACCGAAGTCTTCCTAAATTTGCTATTTCGTTTTTCTGAACCGCCCCTTCCCGGAATTATATATGGACAATGAGGAAGAACGCGGAAACCCGGACCCCTTTTGACTTTTTTCTTTATTGGCCTTTTTACTGTTCAAAAAAAAAAAAGAAAGGAGTTCACGATTTAATATTTAATAATAATCAAATTGTGCCTAGATCAAGTCACATATCTCGCATTTACCACTTGTTTGATTCTTTTCGAAATGGAATTTCGGCTATGATTTATTGACTCGTTTCATATCAGGGCTCAAGGGTTGCAAATTGCTGGGGTACCCTTTTTGAAATCTGAAGAAGGGACCTTAGAACTCCTTGGACCGTCTGTCAACCCCTCAATCAATTGCTTCTCCGGAATGCTTCCGGAAGGCTAAAAAAAAAAAGATTACTTTATTTCTTTCCTATTTCATTTATTAACTTGATTTTCTTTTAGTAATATACGCCCAAGTTTTTTTCTTTCATTGAATGGATACCAGGATTCATATTGAAACTAATCAGAAATCAAGAAATTCGAAAATCGTAAAAGCCGCCTTTCAATTATTTAAGATTGATTGGAATGAACAAAAATAAAATAAAAATAGATGAAGCAAAGAAATAGAATTGAAATACTATGTACATTACATATATTTAAGTCATATTAACATGTATGAAGATACATATCCATATTGTAGATTGGTCTCTATTCCATTTCTATCTTTCTACATTACAATACTAAAAATAGATAGTATGGTAGAAAGACTCATATATGAATCTTTCTACCATACTATCGGATCTCGTAGGCTACTGCTGATTCTAGTCCGTTCATTTCATTTAAGACTAAGACGTGAAATTGTAATTTTTTTTTTTTTTTCTGAAATCGTTGATAAGAACTAAGAGGTTAAGTTTCATTCAAATTAATCATTTTGGCTGACCGTTTTTACGTATATTATAAGCAAAAAGGCAGTAGGAACTAGAACGAACAGTGTAGTAGCAATAAATGCGAGAATATTTACTTCCATAATCTCATCGTTTGGTTTTTTTTTACTTCGCAATAACTCGGGATTTAATCCCATATAGATGATAACCCGTTCGCTTGTAAATTCAATGGGATGAATTCCATTTCGATTCGATGATGGCGAATGGGATCAATATCATGAATAACAATATTTGACTATCAAGTCGATTCATCGTCGAGAATTCAATAGTATAACATAGGAAGATCTTTTATCCACACACCGAATACAAACTAGAATCCCGGATTCAATCAAAAGAATTCCTTTACTTGAATACTAATATGTTTTTTTATTTATCATTCCTTTACATTCTGTCTTTTCTATAATCGACCGCCTTACTTGTACAACCACCTAACCGACTCCACTTCCATTGTTTACAAAGGGTTTAGAAATCAACCAAACAAACAATCGAAACGAAATAGAAAAAAAGAAGGGGTTAAGTTCTAAACTCCTTTTTTTTTATGATATAATTTTCTTGAAAAAAAAAAAGAGAAAAAATAGCATTAGACGTGAAATTCTACCATTGTATTTTGACCCAATTTAACAGAAGAGGACGCAATATATTATATATTGATGTCTTTTTTTATTGGATTTTGATCCGTCGGGACTGACGGGGCTCGAACCCGCAGCTTCCGCCTTGACAGGGCGGTGCTCTGACCAATTGAACTACAATCCCGGTGAAGTACAAAGTACCGAATACATATTCTTATCATTTCATTCAAACCATTTCATTTCTCTTTCGATAAAAATAAAAACCGACGTGTTGGAACAGAGACGTGAGTAAGATATTGATATCCACACAGATATACACGTTAGTGAGAGGAGCACGGGTTACTAGTAATCCGTTCGTTATTGCCAAATCGATTGGTAATTTGTTTTTCAATGTCCACAAAGAAAAAAAAAAAGAGTTTTTTTCTTTTGCGTTACTTTATTCTTTTCATTAGACTTTATACTTTCTATTTAATCATCCTGATAGGAATAGAGATCTTTATTAGCAAGATAAGAATTTATGGGAACAAAAAAATGGAACAAATAAAATAAATAAGGATATATCAGAGAATTGAACTTTGATTCTTTTGTATCGGGCATTTCTGGAAAACTAAAAGGGTTATATCATTTCATGGTGGGTCGGCGAATTGTTGGGCCGAGCCGGATTTGAACCAGCGTAGACATATTGCCAACGAATTTACAGTCCGTCCCCATTAACCGCTCGGGCATCGACCCCGGAAGAATCAAGGCTAGGCTTCTTTATAATCCACGATGAACTTCCTTTCGAAGTACCCCCAGGGGAAGTCGAATCCCCGCTGCCTCCTTGAAAGAGAGATGTCCTGAACCACTAGACGATGGGGGCATACGTGCCCGACTGCCATCATACTCAGTACTTAGTATGAACCGTTTTTTGAAATTGTCAATATAATTGAGTGGTATGACTCGATCTGAAGGATCTTTTCGCCCTTTATGATCCCATATGAATAGCATTTTTTGAGTTGTCAGTTATATTCATCAATCACTCATTCTAATCACCATTCTAAAATAGAAATCTCTTCTAGAAATACTATTCAAAAAAACAAACTAAAAAATAATAGACGAAAGTAGAGGACTCTTTTGGGAAGTGATTGGTCCGACCTAAAAGAAAATTCAACTTGATTTCTTCCACTTACTTTCATCCAATTAATCACTCCTTGTTAAGATGGGATAGGCCTATTCCTATATGATACTAAGCTGGGAAATTAACAAATGAGAAGTCTGAAAATCTGGGAACGAGGATTAACAAGTTATCAAAGGTTGTTTTTTTTTATAAAAAAAAATTTCGTTTCGGAGAACAAACCGAATCTCTTCATCCCATGTGAAATATCGTGGATCTTTGTCGAATTGGTAGGTAAATATATCCATATCTGAATCAAATGAATTTCGTTCCGTTCTGATGGGGTCAGATCAATTCAAGTCAATTCCATTAGGGACGGTCTTGAACCAATTCATTTCATTGATATTTATGAAATCCAATATCAATAAACCAAATTAAACCTATCCTTATACTTTCAGCCTTATACTTCCTAAGTAAATCAAAATTTTCCTTACCCTATGGGCCACTAACCACTATGAGTCTATTGCATATACTTCTAATATATATAGATAGATGACTAGATCGATCTTATCCGTCTATTGACTCCTTCCGTAATTGAACCAAACGGC